CGCACCAAGAATTCAAATAAAGTTTGGACTGATCCGGCAAAAATGAAATATTCTCAGAATTCTCCATTGATACGACATGCTGCTTTTTCCATTCATTCCTTTAATTTAAGGATCAGTCGTGGTCTTACAAACTATACCCATGGTATGGACGAATTCCTTTCTTCATACAAATGTATAAAAGATGTTAGCCGCACTTAAAAGCCGAGTACTCTACCATTGAGTTAGCAACCCCTCCCAAAAAATTCGATTATGTCCATACAATCGGAATCAAACTAAATAAAAATAAATAGAAAATAGAAAAAAAAAAAAAAAATCAAGCGATTTAATCACACGACACAATCAAAACATTAAACTAGCAAAAAATTAAAACAAGAAATTAAAAGAAATAAAATATTAAGAATTTCGAATAAATCCTGAAGAGACAAAAAGATTAAAAAATATAGATAACATAAAAATTTTTTAGATTACCCTATTTATTCTTACTTTTAGTTATTGTTTCCATTTCTTAGTTTTAGTTATATTATCTACTTAATGAATATTCTATTTAGTATTCTACTAAGATTCACTTAGAATACCTATTCTACCTATATAGGTATACATTGTATCTATATAGGTATACATTGTATATATATAGGTATACATTGTATATATATATATATATATTTTTTTATTTAAAGATTTTTTTTATTTAAAGACTTTTTTACTTATATATTTTTGATTTATATATATTCTACTTATATAATTATACTTATATATTTATATTTTATATAAATATATTCTATTATAATATATAGAAATAGAATAAAATATATATAATAAATCGAATTTGATAAATAAATGTGAATTATCATTAGAACATTAAATTTCTATATATTTTCAATCAAAAAAAACTTTTATATCACAACAAATCCAATAAACCCATCGCTTGAATGAAGAAACAATTCAAATTAATGGATAGAACAGGTATAAATAGATCGACAGATAAAATCCCATTACCTCAGATGGAATTATATTTATTTGATATATTCTTGTCAATATCAATGTGAATATCTTGAGTTCATAAATAAATATACACTGAAGAAAACAAAACAAAAGAATTAATTGAAATTGAATTTCAATAAAATTTAAAATTCAATAAAAATCAAATACTAAAACTAAATAAATTACTCAAATTAAAATTAAATTCAAATTAAAATTAAATAGAAATCGAAAATTTAATAATAAAAAAAATACTATACAAAGATAGAAAAATAATATACAAATAAAAATAGAAATAAATAGAAAAATATATAGAATATATTACAATATTTAGATATAAAATAGATAGATATATTTTATAAGGAAATTATAAGGAAATTATAGAATACCTGGAGCATTCAAATAGGTTTTTTTTATCGAATGATACAAACCCACTTTTCCAAAGATCTCTTCCTTCTTTTCGGCATTGAACATCAAATCAATTGCAAGGATTCGATAAACGGATCATTAGGATAGAGGTAGAACCCCCCCGCGGAAACGTATAAGAAGTTTTCTCCTCCTAGGCTCGACAAAAATCATTAAAATGATCAAATCAATTAAACTATGATTTGAATCTTTCTAAAAAAAAAAAAAAAATCATCTGTACTTTCTTAACTCAAGTTGGAGAACTTTTAAATAGGTCAAAGAAAATCCTTTAAGCATTTCATTGATTGAGTGATCTCTAATCGCCTTTCTTTTTTTTCTTTTAGAATCTATTTTGATTCTTCATTCTGATCAAATTGTTGAGACAATTGAAAACGATATTTCCCCGGTCCAGGATCCTTTATTTTTCCCTTGAATTGTTGGGTTTAGACATTACTTCAGTGGTCTTTAATCCTTTCAAACTGGATGCAACATATCAGTTTTTGTGATTTCTTTCTATCAAAAAAAGAATCAGATTAATGGTTGATTCTTGCATCATATACTTTCTTTTTGAACTTTTGAATCAAAAAAATTTGGTCAATTCTAAAAAACTTTATTCTTGGATTTGAAACTTGCTCGAATTGGATCCTTTCTATTTCGATTTACACTATACCCCAACAAAAAGTGAGATTTCGAGTGTATAAATATAACAAAACAAATGATGTCGAGTTAGGAGCACTCTCATTCCTTTCCTATTCCTATATATATTATAACTATATTATGCTATATAATATTCTAAATATTAAACATATATAGAATATAATATTATGAATAGAATATTATTCAATAAAATATTATTCAATAAAATTCCAATTATATGCTATATTATATATATAACTATTATATTAATATTCTTAATATTATTTATTATTATTTATTAATTCTTTTTTAATATTAATTATTTTAATTAATATTAAATATTAAATTTAAAATTAAAATTTCTTTTTATTTATTAAATTTTTTTTTATTTAATTATTATTTAATTTAATTATTATTTAATAAATTAATATTATTTATTAGGGTATAATAAGGTAGATGTAAGAATCCATAGTTGATCATGTCCTTCAAGTCGCGCGTTACTTTTTACCATATCATTTCAAACGAAGTTTTACTATAACATTACTTGCGTTTTGAACTAATATGGAATTCATTTTATTAGGGAATCCTGAATAATCATCGGTTCAACCAATACATAGAAATCCAAAATTTGAATTTATTAATTTCTATTGTATAATTTTCGAATATTCCAAGAAATAAGACAAAAAAACGAAATAAGCTATTTTTAAGTCTTCAAGTGAGTACCTAGGACACATTTGCCTATCTCCCATTTATTCAAGTTCCACGGACTCCTACAAAATCATTAAAAAGATTCAATTTCTAAAATTTCCATCTAGATATCATTATTTTAATAAGGTTTTGTTTTAAACATATTTTTATCATCATAATATAAAAAAAACCTATTCAGATTCGGATTAACTCATTAATGATTTTAAATAAATATGAAATTGGTTAAAAAAATATCCAATTTTTTTAATGCAGTAGTCGATAAAAAAGACTGATGTGGGGAAAATTGGAAATTGTTTTGTTATTCTTTCAGACTGAGTGCTAAAATCAGTATCGAAATACTCGAAGATCATCTTATTTATCAGATAGACTAAAGAATTGTCATTGAAATTCATTTTGGATATTCTATCTTATATGGTGCAGTGCAATTCAAGTTACCGAAGTTATTAAGGGATGAGACATTTTTTTTTTATTTGATAGATTATATAGAATGATAGATTATAAAGAATATCTGGGACGGAAGGATTCGAACCTCCGAATAGCGGGACCAAAACCCGTTGCCTTACCACTTGGCTACGCCCCATTTATATTTCTATTCAACACTAATAAAAACTAATATTAATAGTGGTTCTTCGTCAATTCCCATCCAAATATCTAGTAAATATATTACTGTCTTGTTCGGATTTTCATATGTGTAGATATAGAATTCAACTGAATTGATTGCTCATAATAGATAATTCAACTAAGATATTGTATAAAAATATGATTTCCTCTATTCTTTTTTGATTTGAGAATTGAGAATTGAAGGATTTTTGATTGGGTGAGTTTAATAACACAATAAATTTAATAAAAATAAAGAAGGGTTCTTCGTCTACCTTACTTTTTTTTGATTCATTTTTATATCAATAACATATTAATAACTTAGTCATCAATCAAAATACAATTATCTTCAAGAACAAAATGTTTGTTATGCTTAATAGTTTTAGTTTAATTTGTATCTGTCTTAATTCTGCCCTTTATTCAAGCAATTTTTTCTTCACAAAATTGCCTGAAGCCTACGCTTTTTTGAATCCAATCGTAGATGTTATGCCAGTAATCCCTTTACTCTTTTTTCTATTAGCCTTTGTTTGGCAAGCTGCTGTAAGTTTTCGATGAGATTTTAATACTATCCTAAAAAAATTTAGGATTTATTCGAGAAAAAAATTATAGTAATTGAGAAGATCAGATAAGTCTTATACTCTAAGCTCTTAATTCAAACATTAAAGTTATTCTATAAACGTGAGAATTTTCGATCACCCCCATTTTTCTCATTCTTAACTTTTTTTTCATTCCAGATTCTATTAGCGCCCTAATTGTAGTTATGAAAAAAAATTATAAGAAAGACTCGACTCTTATTCCAAATGAATTTCGAAAAATTCATTTCTATTTCTAGAAATCACTTCATTTCTTGGTGTTAAAATATAAAATGTGGTATAAAAATAGAGAATCTATTTTTTTTTTTTCCAAACCAAAAAAGACCGTGGAGATTTTCTAATGCTTACTCTTAAACTCTTTGTTTACACAGTAGTTATATTCTTTGTTTCTCTCTTCATCTTTGGGTTTTTATCTAATGATCCTGGTCGTAATCCTGGACGTGAAGAATAGAATAAAAATTCTAAGGGTTTTCTTGATTTTAAAATGTTTTTAGTATGTTATTTCTTTTTACCCAGTCTTTATCTATTCTAGATCTCGATTTGAATCTATATTTTTGTTTTAAATTAATATTTTAAATAGAATTTGCCATAGAAATATTAATATAAATAAAGAAATTTGAAAGAAAAGATAAAAAAAATTCAAGTCATCACTGGAACCGGAAAGAGAGGGATTCGAACCCTCGGTACGAATAACTCGTACAACGGATTAGCAATCCGACGCTTTAGTCCACTCAGCCATCTCTCCCGATTAAAAAAGGATAATTATAAGGATAATTATTATGTTCCATTACATAGCAAGTAGTTACATTATACAACAAGTAAGGCTTGAAAAAAAAGGCTTTGCCTCTCTCTTTATTACTTTATTTCGTAATTACTTTTTTGCTTATTTAATTATATAATAATAGAAATTCGAATTCTCTCAAATTCTCTATTTATTCTATATTTATTAAATATATATGTCGAATTATATATAATTCGAAATTGGCTATTTTTCTATTATTGTTTATTTTTCTATTCTAAAAATATATTCTATATATAATTTGAATTTATCTATATTTAATTTATATTAATTTGAATTTATTT